ATTCAGGTACCAAATAGAACCCATCATTGGTTTGATCATTGATAAGGTGAATACCCAGTCCCTTCAATGCTAGGCATAATGAGGATAAGGACCTCAAAATAACCTCTTTTCGTCCTATGAACTTTAAGGTGTATGAAGTATCATATTTGACTCTTGGGGCGGATTGATAGAGACTCCATTTAACTTAGGTTGATCTAGGCCGGAGGCAGACCTACGTCAGGGTAACCCTTCTTTGAAACACTTTGGTATTGCTCCCGGATCAGAATTCAAATAATGAATCCGAGCGCATGGAGCCATCTCGTTATCTTCCTGTCAAGAAAAATTATGGTGGACTAGCCGATCTTTTTATCAGTTAATGAAAGAGCCCAATGCAAAAAAAAAACGCATGTTGGGTCTTTGAAACAGTTCGAATCATTTCGATAATAATAAGTTTGATCTGTTTTACCGAGAAGGTCTACGGTTCGAGTCCGTATAGCCCTATACATTTTTGTATTCATTTCCTAATTAGTGCGTGTGACCGGCCGGTTGATTGTTCCATAGAAATGGAATCATTCCCACAGGATCACGGAGATCCCTCGGGGCTTGAAAACAATAATTTATTCCAATGGATCCAATCGGATCGGTATTTTCAAATCTCGGATAAACAAACCCATTCTTCTTCATTAATCTTCGTCTGTGAATGACATACGGCCTTTTTCTCCTCTTTTATTTGTCCATGATCCAAGATTTAGTGATACACCTTTGCTTTGGTATACCCAAGTCAATTTATGAAGTCAAAATCATAACATGAGCCTGGCTCAAGAAAAACTCCAACCTGACCCAACCAAATCAAATCCAAATTCAATCTAATAGTAAGTCACATTATCTAGAACCTATTCTTGTTCTTGTATTTGTAGAAAAGCCAGAGTTTCAAAAACGAAGCTCTTTGGTAAGTTTCATTGTACAATAGGCTTTTCTTCGTATAACCGGCTTAGCAAAGCAAGTAGTCATTTTTCTGTACAATACTTAAACTTATAACTTCTTTTTTTTGATTCCAATCTACCCAATCCAATTTGTTCATCATTCCAATTCTACCAATGCAGACTTTATCTAAAAAGATTAGGGCCCATTTGAACTTGGATGAGTTAGGAATCCCCCGACGTATCGCCTTTTGGCGGAACAACAATCCCAATTCATTGTTTTAGAGACAATGAATTGGTCCTAAATGTATCAACGCACCCTCTTCTATTTCTATGTTCTATGAGTTGGTTTTGGGATGGGGAGATTTTGTCTATCGAATCGTTCGACAACGCATGATTCCATTCGAAGTATCTTCTGTAAATCATTTACGATTCAGCCGACTCTACCATTAAACTATGCCCCATTTTTTAGGTTTGCTTCAAAAGAAACGTTTTTTGTTGTCACGAAACCTAACTCGTTGGTTGGTCCTGCTAGGTGTTATTATTACATTAAATAAATAAGTATTTCGAGTCATTCCAAATCACGATCTTTAGTCCTAGAAATGGGTCTGAAATGATTCTTTCAAGACTTCTAACTCGGGGGTAAAGCCGGGGCCGGGGTAGTACAGGTCCAAAGTTTCCTAATTTGGGTATAGGAACCCATGAGTTTTTATATGTAAGGGTTCCTCACAATTCAATGGATTGAATCAAATCAATTAAGTATAAATCTGGGACAGGGAGAGAGAATCGAATCGGTCGATGCATTCCGTTTTCGTATCCGTATCAAATCAATAGAAACAATAATCCTCTATCCGGATCTTAATGAAAAGAATACACCAACACAGCCACGTAGAATATACCATAAATCCCGAGATGGAAATTCCTAGAAATTCTATTACATCTGACTACTTACTATATTCTAAATCACTAAGAAAAAAAAAAGAGAGAGAGAAAAAATGGGCCAGACCTCCTCTTTGGCTCTATTATATTAATAGAATATTGAAATTATTTATGTTTAATATTTCATTTCATCTTATTTGAATAATATTGTTTGAATATTATTTCAATTTCAATTCATATTATTTAAAATATTCTTTAAAAAAAATTCCTTAATTCCTTTTTTTGTTTGATAGAAAACCCGAGGCAAGGTAGGAGAGAGTTTGATTTGTATAATAGCATTATATGTCTACACCATATCTAAATAGAATCGAAGTAAGTGTAAGTGGGATTCCGTTGGATGAATCTTGAGACGATACATGACCCACAACAAGTAAACAAACGAAACTATGTGGTTTGATCAAAATTGTTGTTTCGACTAATGCAGTTATGGATGAATTGAGAATTCCAATTTGAATCAACTAATTCGGTATATTCCACATTAATAGGAGTGCTTCTATGTTTCTGCTTCACGAATATGATATTTTCTGGGCATTTCTAATAATATCAAGTGTTATTCCTATTTTGGCATTTCTAATTTCCGGAGTTTTGGCCCCGATTAGTGAAGGACCAGAGAAGCTCTCTAGTTATGAATCGGGCATAGAACCGATGGGGGATGCTTGGTT